TAGTAATCCCTCCTAAAAGGATTTCTTTCTTTCATTTTTCCCATCCTTGTATTCTCTTCTTTTGTTTTGTATGCCTATTGTCTATTACTAAGAATAGGATTCAAGTAATGAATTCCAGGCATCCCGCAAAACGAAAAAGAAAAAATATAAACAAAGCAACAAAAGGGGTTTACAGATCCATACAATTATGTATGGATCAACAAAAATTTAGCACTTTTTACCAACTTGATGGTAAGGAATCTCCGCACCTAGAAATTCATTTCGTACAATTGAACCTTTTCAAACTGTTTCTTTTTAAGAACCAAAAAAATTTGTGCCAAAATAACAGATGCCAAGAAGAACAAAAGACCTTGGACCCGTAATGGGTCTTGAAGCACTATTTCTGCATCTCCCTGACCAAAGCCTCCCACATTGGGATTGCTTGTTAATGGTTGATCAAGCTTGATGGATTCACCCTCTGAAACAAGAAGTTCTGGTCCTGGAGGTATAATATTAACCACTTGATGTCCATCCGATGCATCAACTATGGTTATTTCGTATCCCCCTTTTTCTTTACGTACTATTCTGCTTACTATACCTGCTGATGTAGCATTATAGACTGTATTGTTACTTTTGCTACCATCAGGATAAATCTGACCCCTTCCTCTGTTCCCACCTACATATATGGGATATTTTAAGAAGTGAACGTCTTTCTTCGTAGCAGGGTCGGGGGAAAGAATGGGGAAGACGATTTCACTATATTTCTGACCGGGAACAGGACCTATCACAATAATATTTCTTTTATTGGGACGATAACTCTGAAAAGACAGATTTCCTACCTTTTCTTTCAACTCGGGAGAAATACGATCAGGGGGGGCTAATTCGAATCCGTCGGGTAAAATGAGAACAGCCCCTACATTCAAAGCCCCTTTTTTACCATTAGCAAGAACTTGTTTCAGTTGCTTATCATAAGGGATTCGAACAACTGCTTCAAATACAGTATCAGGAAGCACAGCTTGCGGAACTTCAATATCCACGGGTTTATTAGCTAAATGGCAATTGGCACATACAATTCGTCCCGTTGCTTCTCGCGGGTTTTCATAACCCTGCTGCGCAAAAATGGGATATGCATTTGAAATAGATGCCCGAGTTATTACATATATCATGATCGATACAGAAATGGCTCGAGTCATCTCTTCCTTTACCCAAGAAAAAGTATTTTGATTTTGCATGTCCAATCATTGATCCCGGAATTTCTACAATAAATTAGATAGGTAGCTAGTATAGTTCCCTATACACGAGTCTGTCATTGTACTGGAATAATTGTACTGGAATATAGGACGAATACCTTGAGCGAATAGAAGTATAAAGAATTAAGTCAAACTTGAAACGCTTTCTTTATACACGAAGAAAGATTCTGATTTATTTTATTAATATAATGAGATCAAATGAGTTCTTTATTCATTCATTGAATGATAAATTACTACAAGCGAAGGAGATACACGATTTAAATAATGGAAGATCCAATATTTCACAATTGTATCTAGAATAACTGGAAAAGTGGAAACAAGACCAGATATAATTTGATCGTTATGATCCAATCCAAAATCGTTGTAGACTGACCCGATCATTAGTTCCCAACCATGAGTCGAGTGAAATCCGATCCATAAATCAGTAACTAAAAGAAGGGAAAAAGCTTTTATTGTGTCACTTAAGTTATAGAGGAATTCCTGAACCCAAGAATTAAGAATGACAAGTTCTTCATTACTCAGAAGAAAATAACCACTTAGAATAGCTAAACATATTATATTTGTCGAGAAATGTAAAATGATATGGAGATCATATTCATTGTGTACTTTGACCAATTGGATCGTTTCCTTGTGTATTCCTATATGAAGTTTTTGTATATGTGTTTCCGGATCCTCCTTTATCATTTCGTCCAACAGGAATAGTTCTTCTAATTCTATGAATCTTTCTAGAACGTTTTTCTCTTGAATATGATTCAAAAAAGTTTGGGATTGCCTGGTATTCCACCAATTAGTAACCCAAGGTTCCAGACATTTATTAAATGAGAAAGACACCCACCAGGGCAAAAATACTATGGATGCGAGATATGGGAGGGAGGCCAATGCTTTCTTTTTTTTTTCATTTTTTTCTGTGAATTGAATTGTTAATGAACCTGCTTCATTCTTCATTCGTCGACTCCATCTGATATTTCTCTGAAGCACGAATTGTCTAACAAGGTATTGACCTCTGGATCTATTCCTTTCCTATTTTTGTGTAATAATTGAATTTTTTATTTAGAAGGAATATAGAAATAGAATAAGAGTCCTTTTCGGATAAAAATAGGATAAAAATGAGAAAAAAGAAATAAATATTATTCCAGATATCTCAATTGGGAAAACTCGAACCAATTTCATTTTCATTTGTTCCTTTCGATGAATACTTGAAAACCCACTTGAAGTAACGAGTCGAGTTTCGAGACGAAAAAACTCCCCTGGATCAATTAATTCTTTCGAAATGTTTCACCGTCTAATCAGAAAGGGGTATCAATTCAAAATCTTGGGTCTAAAAAGAAAAATTCTGTATTATGAAATACATGTTCGGATAGGTTTGATTAATTGATATCTATACTTAACTTATTAGATTTTAGATTTAGATTAGTTAGTTATAGTTAGATTAGAGTTTTTTTCTAGTATAGATTAGAGTTTTTTTCTAGTATAAAAGAATGAGGAAACTTCAGTTGTATTAAAAGGGGAATTAGCAAGAGCAAGTTCCTTCCCCCATCTTGAGAAAATATTGATTTTTCAATTGAATTTATTCTTCACTTCAGTTCGTTTTAAAATACTTCAATTGGTACGCGCAAGAAATAGGCTAATTCAGCAGCTTTTTGTTCAATTTCTCGTGGAGTAAAATTCTCATCAGTACGAGTCAAGGGAATGGCTCCTTGGCCTCTGATTTCCATATAAAGGACACGACGAAGATAAAGACCCTCTTTAACTTCCATTCTGATTGATTGGATATCTCTCATAAGGAAGCGAAGGAAGATGCGACGATTTATTCCAGGAAATCCCCAACGAAAAATACACACTATTCCTTCTTTTCTATCGAATCGGTTATAACCGCTACCTACATTCCACGAAATTGTGGACCACAAATAGGAACTAATGAATAGACCCGCGATCCCATAGAAAGACATCACAATCCCTTGCGGAAAAAAAATGATTTGCTGAGATGGAAATACAGATAGCAAATTCCTACCAAGATAACTGGAAGTTCCAACCACTAAGAATCCTAGTGAATCTAAAAAAAGGATACACGCCCAGCAAAAATTACTCGTTTTTCGAGACCCCGTTATAAGTTCTATCCATATATGTTCTGATCGCCAATTCATACTATATTAGATCCAGTTGCATTTGATTGGAATTGAGCGAATAACCCAAATTTGACTTTACCTTTCTTGACCCCGAAGTAACTTTCATCAAAGTAACTTTCATCAACTAGCACTATTCTGATGTGAAACATTAGGAGTAATTGGTTAGATACATTGACTTTCTATTTTAAATATTCGCTAATCCAATTTGAACCAGCTACATATACATGTATTTATGCGGATATCATGTATCCGCATAACAGTTCTTTCATTTGTGTGTTCGGAAAGAGCCACATATCATACCATATTACACCAAATAAATATCTGTATTATCATCCAGTGTTGAAATCAATTGATAAGATTCGGTCCCATTGGGTCTAGACAATCTTATTTTTTTGGACATGAAGAAATAAAGAAACCATTGCAATTGCCGGAAATACTAGGCCCACTAAAGGCACAAAAATAGAGGGTAAGTTGAGATCTGTCATAGAATAGGTGCCTCGATTTACTATTTCTATCTATTAAAAAGATATCCTCTTATGATATATCTATTATAAGTAATATTAAGCTATTATTCTATATGATTAGATAGAAACTATATATTTTATATTCTCAAATATTCTATATTCTAAAAATAAAATATTCTAAAAAAATGAGAATTCTAAATTGAAAATAAAATGAAATGAAAATAAAATGAAATATGAAATATATAAAATGAAATATGAAATATTTAAAATATTAACATATATTAACATATATATTAATATATAAATAATATATTAATATTAATATATAAATAATATATTAAATTATATTAAATTATATATAAATTCATAAATGATATATTAATATAATTATATATATTAATATATCATATATTCAAAAATCAAATAATACTAAAAAATCAAATAATACTAAATTATAAATTATATAATACTAAATAATACTATTAAATAATATAATACTATAATAAATATATATATCTAATAAATAATATATATATCTAAATATATATATATATCTAAATATATCTAAATAAATATATAAAATATATAAAGAATATAAATATATAAATAATATATAAAATATATAAATAAATAGAAAACAATAAATATATCAAAAAAAATAAATAAAAAAAACAAAATTAAATAATTATCCGAAACCTCTGTCTCTTACTACAAGGAGAACTTATATCACCAAAGAAAAATTGAGAACTAGAACTTATGTCACCAAAGAAAAATTCTTCTTATTTTTTTTGATTACGATGAATTAAATACTTGTTCACTAAATAACTGAATCTAGTGCTATACTTTCATTTTTTTAACTTTAACTTGGATTCAAGGGAAGGAAACCGTGGAGTTGAAATAACTCGCCCAGAAGACCTTTTAAAAGATTACGTGGTACTATTGGGTCGAATAAACCTTTATGGAATAAATACTCAGACGCTTGTGAACCATCAGGTACTATCTTATTCAATGTTTGTTCAATTACTCTTTTACCCGCAAATGCAATGTAGGCGTTAGGTTCAGCAATAATGATATCTCCCAACATAGCAAAACTGGCTGTTACTCCACCGGTTGTAGGAGATGTAAGAATTGATATATAGAATAACTTTTTATCTGATTGATAATTATATGAAGCAGAAGAT